TTATTTAGCGGATTTAAAAATTTTTTGAAAATTAAAATTGAAGGGTACAATTTTATGATTCAGGAATTTTTAATAGTTGTGTTTATTTAACGGGTTTGAAAATTTTTTGAAAATTAAAATTGGGGATACAATTTTATGATTCAGGAATTTTTAATAGTTGTGTTTATTTAGCAGGTTTGAAAATTTTTTGAAAATTAAAATTGAGGGATACAATTTTATGATTCAGGAATTTTTTATAGTTGTGTAATTGGTGGGTTTGAAAATTTTTTGAAAATTAAAATTGAGGGGTACAATTTTATGATTCAGGAATTTTTAATAGTTGTGTTTATTTAGCGGAATTTAAAAATTTTTTGAAAATTAAAATTGAGGGGCACAATTTTATGATTTAGGAATTTTTTATAGTTGTGTTTATTTAACGGGTTTGAAAATTTTTTGAAAATTAAAATTGAGGGGCACAATTTTATGATTTAGGAATTTTTTATAGTTGTGTTTATTGATGGGTTTGAAAATTTTTTGAAAATTAAAATTGAGGGGTACAATTTTATGATTCAGGAATTTTTAATAGTTGTGTTTATATAGAGGGCTATAAAATTAAAAAAAATAAATTTAATTTTATATATTTATTTAAATTTATAAATTTAAAGTTAAAATTATATAGTTTATATTTATGTTATAATTTGTTATATTTTACTTAAAATTAATAGAATTTTATTTAAATTGTAAATTTATTTAAAATTTTAAATTATTTATGTTTTTAATTTAAGGCTTTTTTGTAAGGTTAAATGGTTGATTTCTTGGAAAGAAAATTTTTTTTAAAAATTTTTATATAGGGTTTTAAGGCAAGTAAATGAAAAATTTAATTGGAATTTTTAAGGGTAAAAATATTTTATTAGCAAAAATGTAGGGAGGAATCGTTTTTTTTTAAGTTAGTTAGGTATTGAGGTATAGAAAACTAAATGTTTTATTTTGGCTATAAAATTAAATTTATTTTTTATTAAATATGCTTTATTTAGTTAAATTTAAAAAGTAAAAATTGCAGTGATTAATTTTAGTAATATTAAAGTAAATTAGATCTAGGAATAAAGTTAAATGTTAACAATATTTGTGCCAGCAGTTGCGGTTATACAAATAACATAATTTAATTTTGTTAGTTTTAATTAATATAAAAATATGAAAATTTATAGTTAAATTTATAAAGTGAAATTTTAAATTTAATAAAAATTTTATTATTGTTTATGAAGTTAAAAAATTTAGAATTAAACTAGGATTAGATACCCTATTATTATAAATGTAAAATTATAAAATTAGATGATTAATAGTTAAGTTCTTTAAAATTAAAAAATTTGGCGGTATTTTAGTCTATTTAGAGGAACCTGTCCTGTAATTGATAATCCACGTTTAAAATTACTTATTTTTTTAGTTTACATATCGTCGTAGTTTGAATATTTTTATAGAATTAGAATATTCAAGATTTTTTTGAAAAAAGTAAATCAGATCAAGGCGTAGCTTATAAATAAGAAGTGATGGGTTACATTAAATTTATTTGTTGGATTAATAAATGAAATTTTATTATAAAATTGGATTTAAAAGTAATTTTGATTATTTATTTAGAATGAGTAAGCTCTATAATATGCACATATTGCCCGTCGCTTTCATTTTAAAATGAAATAAGTCGTAACAGAGTAGGTGTACTGGAAAGTGTACCTGGAAAGACAAATTAAAGCTTTTAAAGCATTTTAGTTACATTAAAAAGTTAATTGTAAATTCAATTTAATTTGAATTAAGAAAATTATTATTTTATAAAGTTTATAAAATTTAGAAAAAATAATTTTTTGTTTAATTATTATTTAGAAAAAATTTATTATTATTATAGTTTATAAGTATTGTGAAAGAAGTTTTTAAAATATTTTAAAGAAATTTTTTATATTGTACCTTGTGTATCAGGGCTTATTAATTATAATTTTAGAATTTAATTTTCTCGAATTAAAAGGAGTTAAATATAATAGTTTGTAAATGTAGAATAATTTTATATAAATTATATTTAGTAATGAGACGTTAATCGTTTTTTATGATATCTAGTTTTTTAAGAAAAAAATTTAATTTTATAATAAATTATTAATTTATTAATTTATTAATATTTTATTAATTATTGTAAATATTTTTAGGGATGAGCTTAAAAATAAATTTTTAAAAATTTATGTGTTTAAATAATATATAGGATTAAAAATTTTCATTATTAATATTTTGTTATAATTAGTTATTACTTTATATTATTTTTATAAACTTTTAAATAATTTATTAAAATATTTTTTAAAATTTTTAAAATTAAGAAATTATAATGAGATTAGTATAATTTTATGGATATATAAAAAAAATTGTCAGGTTAATTAAAGTAATTCGGCAAAAAAATTTTTCACCTGTTTATTAAAAACATGTCTTTTTGTTTATAATTTAAAGTCTGACCTGCCCACTGAAAATTTAACGGCCGCAGTATTTTGACTGTGCAAAGGTAGCATAATCAATAGTTTTTTAATTGAAAGCTGGTATGAAAGGTTGAATGAAAAAATTACTGTCTCTATATAATTTAATTAGAATTTTATTTTTAAGTAAAAAAGCTTAAATATTATTTAAAGACGAGAAGACCCTATAGAGTTTAAAATTTATTATTATTTTATATTTTTAGAATTTATTATAAGAATAATAATAAATTTTTGATTGGGGTGATTAAAAAATTTAATAAACTTTTTTTAATTTTATACATTTATATATGAGAAAATGATCCAAAATATTTGATTAAAAGATAAATTACCTTAGGGATAACAGCGTTATTTTTTTTGAGAGTTCTTATCGAAAAAAAAGGTTGCGACCTCGATGTTGGATTAAAATAAAATTTTGGTGTAGAAGCTAAAATAATTAGGTCTGTTCGACCTTTAAAATTTTACATGATCTGAGTTTAAACCGGTGTAAGCCAGGTTGGTTTCTATCTTAAATAAAATAAAATATTTTAGTACGAAAGGACCAAATATTAAGTATAATATTTAAAAATGAATAATATTGTTATTTTGGCAGATTAGTGCAATAAATTTAGAATTTATATATGTAATATTACAAATAATAATTGATCTTGGAGGATTTAGTTTTGCTAATTTTTGGTATTTTTATTATAGTTGTGTGTGTGCTAGTAAGAGTAGCATTTTTAACTTTAATGGAACGTAAAATTTTAGGATATATTCAAATTCGTAAAGGCCCAAATAAGGTTGGCTTTATAGGGATTTTACAGCCTTTCAGAGATGCTATTAAGTTATTTTCTAAGGAACAGACTTTTCCTTTAATATCTAATTTGAATTTATATTATTTATCTCCTTTAATTAATCTATTTTTAGCCTTGTTATTATGAGTTTGTATCCCCTTGGCTACTATAAATTTAACTTTTGAATTTTCATTTTTATTTTTTTTAAGTGTTTCATCTTTAGGAGTATATACTATTATATTAGCCGGATGGTCTTCTAATTCTAATTATTCTATATTAGGAAGAATACGAGCTGTAGCTCAGACGATTTCATATGAAGTAAGTTTAATTTTATTATTAATATCTTTTTTATTTTTAATTATTAGGTTTAATATTATTGATTTATTTAAATTTCAGGAGTATATTTGATTTTTATTTTTATGTTTTCCTTTATGTTTGATATGGTTAGTTACAAGATTAGCAGAAACTAATCGTACTCCTTTTGATTTTGCAGAAGGAGAATCTGAATTAGTATCAGGATTTAACGTAGAATATAGAAGAGGGGGATTTGCGATAATTTTTTTATCAGAATATGCTAATATTTTATTTATAAGATTGATATGTAGATTATTATTTTTAGGAAGAATATTGATGACATTAATATTTTTTATAAAAATGATCTTTATAGTTATATTTTGAGTTTGAACTCGTGGAACTTTACCACGGTATCGATATGATAAACTTATAAATTTAGCATGAAAAAGTTATTTACCTGTATCATTAAATTATATAATATTTTTTTATATAATTTCTATGATGGTTTTTATCTTTTACATTTAGTTAATTAATTTTAGTAAAGTTAATAGAACATTTTATTTCTTTATTATACTTTCAAAATATATACTTATACAAGTTCATTAACTAATTTTTAAAAATAATATTGTCTCATATTTTAGTAAAAATTATTATTAAAATATAATATGAAAAATACATTAGGGTTAAAATTTGTCCTGTGATAATATATGGATCTTCTACAGGTCGGGCTCCGATTCATGTTAATAGTAAAATAATTGATACTATAGTTCAAAATAGAATTTTTGAAATTGGATAAAATTGTCTACTTTGAATTATTTTTATTGGGTAAAAAGGGAGGAAATATAGAATTGCGATTGATATCACAAGGGCAATTACTCCTCCTAATTTATTAGGAATTGAGCGTAAAATAGCATATGCAAATAAAAAATATCATTCTGGTTGAATATGAATAGGGGTAACTAGAGGATTAGCAGGAATAAAATTATCAGGATCTCCAAGAAGATAGGGATTTAGTAAAGTTAATCTAATTAATATAAATATTATAATTAAAAATCCTACTAAGTCTTTAAATGAGAAATAGGGATGGAAAGGAATTTTATCGATATTTGAATTTAATCCTAATGGATTATTTGATCCTGTTTGATGAAGGAATAGTAAGTGAATTATTGTAAGTGCTGCAACAATAAAGGGTATTAAAAAATGTAAGGAATAAAATCGAGTTAAAGTAGCATTATCTACAGCAAATCCTCCTCATACTCATTGAACAATTATTGTTCCTATATAAGGAATAGCTGAAAGTAAATTTGTAATTACAGTTGCTCCTCAAAATGATATTTGACCTCAAGGTAAAACATATCCTAAAAAAGCTGTTCCTATTACAATAAAAAAAATTGTGACTCCAATAATTCAAGTTTGAATAAAGTAAAAGGATCTATAGTAAATTCCTCGGCCAATATGAATATAAAGACAAATGAAAAAAAATGATGCCCCATTTGCATGAAGAGTTCGTAGCAATCATCCATAATTTACATCTCGACAAATATGTGCGACACTATTAAAAGCTAGTTCGATATTAGGACAATAATGTATTGATAAAAATAATCCTGTAATAATTTGAATTATTAAACAAAGTCCTAATAATGATCCAAAATTTCATATAGATGAAATATTTCTTGGTGAAGGTAAATCAATTAAAGAGTTATTAATAATTTTAATAAGAGGAGAATTTTTTCGAATAGGTATTTTCATTAAAATTTTTGTCGTAAGGGGCCATAATTAATGTTAATAATTTTAACTACAGCAATTAGTGAGACAAATAAATAAGAAATAATTATTAAAGTTACTATTATTATGGGTATATTTATATACTTTAAGATATTAAAAATATGTAAAATTTTAATATTTTGTGGTGTTAATATAGAGTTTTGATTTAATGTTCTAAAAAAAAATGTATCTATTTTTAGTAAAAATATTCTAATTGTTGTTATTAATAATATTAATAAAATTAATAAATTAGAAGATTTAAATTTTTCATTAGAAGCAATTCTAGTTATATATAAAAATAAAATTAATATGCCTCCAATTATAATTAAGAATAAAATGTAAGAGTATCAATAATTAATATACATTATTCCTCTAATTATAGAAATACAAATTGTTTGAATTAGTAAAATTAATCCTAGAGATAAAGGATGCCTTAAAAATAGGAAAGTTAAAGATATTGAAAATGAAATTAAATAAAGAATAATACAGAAAATAGTTTATAAAAATATTAATTTTGGAGATTAACGATAAGAAATTATTCTTTTTTCTGAAGTTTTAAAAGTTTCCTTATTTTTGGTTTACAAAACCAATATTTTTATTAAATTATTAAAACTAATGATAATAATTTTATTTTTGATTTCATTTATAATAATTAGAGGAGGAATTGTTTTTACTTTAAAATGTAAACATTTATTATTAATATTATTAAGATTAGAATTTATAATTTTATCTTTATTTTTTAATTTTTATGTTTTTTTAATAACGATAAGATATGAAATATTTTTTTTAATAATTTTCTTAACAATAAGAGTTTGTGAAGGGGCATTAGGTTTATCTATTTTGGTATCTATAATTCGTACATACGGTAATGATTATATTTTAAATTTTTCATCATTATGATAAAATTTATTTTAGCTATTTTATTTTTAATTCCTTTATGTTATTTAAATTTATATTGATTAATTCAATTTATATTTTTGATTTTTAGGTTTTTATATTTATTAAGTATATCTTATGGATATATATATATTAATATATCTTATATATTAGGAATTGATTTAATATCATTTTTATTAATTTTACTAAGTTTGTGAATTTGTTCATTAATAATTTTAGCTAGAGAAAAATTATTTAAGATAAATTATTATTCTAATTTATTTTTATTTTTGATAGTAGTATTAATTTTAAGATTAATAGTAACTTTTTCTTCAATAAATTTATTTATTTTTTATTTATTTTTTGAGATTAGATTAATTCCTACTTTAATATTAATTATTGGGTGAGGGTATCAACCTGAACGAATTGAGGCTGGAGTTTATTTATTATTTTATACGTTATTGGTTTCTTTACCTATAATAATTTTTATTTTTTATTTATATAAAATTGTAGGAAGATTAGATTTTTTTTATTTTAAATTTTATGTTGGTAATTTATATATGTATATATGTGTAAATATAGTTTTTTTTGTAAAATTACCTATATTTTTTGTTCATTTATGATTACCTAAGGCTCATGTTGAGGCCCCAGTTTCAGGGTCTATAATTTTAGCTGGAATTATATTAAAATTAGGCGGGTATGGAATAATACGTTTTATAAATTTATTTTTGGAAATTGGTATAAAGGTAAATTATATTTTTATTATTATTTCATTGGTAGGTGGTTTTATTGTTTCTTTAATTTGTATTCGTCAAAGTGATATAAAATCATTAATTGCTTATTCATCTGTAGCTCATATAGGGATGACATTAGCGGGAATTATAACATTAAATTCTTGAGGGCTTTGAGGTGCTATAGTAATAATATTAGCTCATGGATTAAGGTCCTCAGGATTATTTTGTTTAGCAAATTTAAATTATGAGCGAGTGTTAAGTCGTAGACTTTATATAAATAAGGGGTTTTTAAATTTAATACCAAGAATTTCTTTATGATGATTTATATTATGTGCCTGTAATATGGCTTCTCCGCCCTCTTTAAATTTATTAGGTGAAATTATATTAATTAATAGGTTAGTAAGATTTACAGGATTAAGAATGATTTTTTTAATGGTAATATCTTTTTTTAGAGCAGTGTATTCTTTGTATTTATACACATATAGACAACATGGAGTTTATTATTCTGGAATTTATACTTTTTATAGAAGATTTAATCGAGAATTTTTATTATTATTTTTACATTGATTTCCTTTAAATTTATTAATTTTAAAATCTGAATTTTTAACTTTATGAAATTATTTAGATAGTTTATTAAAATATTAATTTGTGGAATTAAAGATGTACTGTTACTCTAAATAATGAAAATTTGTAATATTTATTTTAGTTTTTTATTTTTTATGGCTATTTTAAGATTTGTCTTTAGAATTAGATTTTTAATTAATGATTATTGTTTAATTATTGAATATAATTTGATAAATATTAATTCTATAAATTTAGTTATAAGGATATTATTTGATTGAATATCTTTATTATTTATAAGATTTGTTTTTTATATTTCTTCTATAGTAATTTTTTATAGAGATGAGTATATACATGGAGATGTATATATTAATCGGTTTATTTTATTAGTAGTGATATTTGTTTTATCAATAATATTATTAATTATTAGTCCAAATTTAATTAGAATTTTATTAGGATGAGATGGATTAGGCTTAATTTCTTATTGTTTAGTAATTTATTATCAAAATTTTAAGTCTTTTAATTCTGGAATATTAACAGCTTTATCAAATCGAATCGGGGATGTAGCCTTATTAATATCTATTGCTTGAATTATAAATTTTGGAAGATGAAATTTTATTTATTATTTAGAATTTTTTAAAAATAATTTTATTATAGAATTAATTTCTATATTTGTGATTTTGGCGGCAATAACTAAAAGTGCACAAATTCCGTTTTCTTCGTGATTGCCTGCTGCAATGGCAGCTCCTACCCCAGTTTCTGCTCTTGTCCATTCTTCGACTTTAGTAACTGCAGGGGTTTATTTATTAATTCGTTTTAACTTTGCTTTTTCTGAAAAATTAATATTTTTTTTATTATTTATTTCTAGAATAACAATATTTATATCAGGATTAGGAGCAAATTTTGAGTTTGATTTAAAGAAAATTATTGCCCTTTCAACTTTAAGACAATTAGGGTTAATAATAAGAATTTTAGCTTTAGGAAGCTATAAATTAGCTTTTTTTCATTTATTAACTCATGCTTTATTTAAAGCATTATTATTTATATGTGCTGGAAATTTTATTCATAGAATATTAAATTATCAGGATATTCGGTTTATAGGAAGAATAGTTGTGTATATACCTTTAACATGCGTTTTTTTCAATATTTGTAATATAGCTCTTTGTGGATTGCCTTTTCTTTCTGGATTTTATTCTAAGGATTTAATTGTTGAGATTATATCTATAAGATATTTAAATATCTATATTTATATAATTTTTTATATTTCTGTAGGATTAACAGTTTGTTATAGATTTCGGCTAGTTTATTATTCTATAATAGGGGAATTTAATTTTAATAGTCTAAATAATTTAATAGAGTGTAATTTTACAATATTAAAAGGTATAATAGGTTTAATTTTTTTAGTGATTTTTGGAGGAAGAATATTAAGTTGATTAATTTTTTCTTCAATATATTTTATTTATTTGCCTATTTTTTATAAAAACTTTGCATTGATTATAATTTTTCTAGGAATTTGATTAGGGGTAGAGGTATCTAAATTTAAGTTATTTTATTTAAATAAATCATTATATTTTAAAAATAGAAAATTTTTAGGGGGTATGTGGAATATACCTATTATTTCAACATTAGGATTAAATTATTATCCTCTCATTTTAGGAAATTTTTACAAACATGTTTTTGATCAAGGATGATTAGAATTTTATGGTAGTAAAAATTTATCTAGAAGAGTTATTTTTTCTTCTAAAAAGTTACAAAATTTATTTAGAAATCATTTAAAAATTTATTTATTATTGATAATTATATGAATTATTTTTTTATTAATAAATGTATTATACTTAAATAGCTTATTTAGAGCATAATAGTGAAGTTATTAAGGAAATATTATTATTTTTAAGTATTTATAAGAAAAAATCTAATTTTACAATGAAAATGTAATGTTTTTATTAAACTATATAAATAGAAATATTAACGGATTTCACCGCTAAAGAATTAAGTTAGAAGCTTATTCATGATTTTCATATTTCATTAATTGGAGTGGTCTCATTTTTATCATTAACAGTGATATACCTCTATTTGGTTTCAATTAAAAATAAGGATGAATCCATCAAAATTTTAGGTCGAAACTAAATACAAAATTTGTTTCTTATTTAAGATAAATTGGTTTAATCAATAATTTTTAAATGCAAATTAAATGTTATAAGTTTAACTATTATCCTATTTTAGTCAACTTAAAGCTCCTTGGTTTCATTCATGGTATACTCCAACAAGTAAAATTAATAGAAAAAATAATAATAAAATAGTGTAGTTTCTAATATTTGAAAGATTTATAGAAATAATTATTGGTAATAATAAAGTAATTTCTACATCAAAAATTAAAAAAATTGTAGCAATTAAAAAAAAATGTAAGGAAAAAGGTAATCGTGCAGAATTTTTAGGATCAAATCCACATTCGAAAGGAGAGTTTTTTTCTCGGTCTATAAATCTTTTTTTTCTAATTAGATTTACAATTAAAGTTATAATCATAATTAAAGTTATAATTAAATAGGATATATAAATAATTAGTTTTATTATTTAAACTAGATTTCTAGATTTTTTGATTGGAAGTCAAATATAATATTTATATTATTTAAATATCTACCTCATCAGTAAATAGAAATGTAAAGGAATAGTCATACTACGTCTACAAAATGTCAATATCAAGCGGCTGCTTCGAAACCAAAATGATGAATAGAAGAGAAGTGATTTATATAGTGTCGTGTTAAACATACTAGTAAAAAGGTAGTTCCAATGATTACGTGGATTCCATGGAATCCTGTTGCTATAAAAAAAGTTGATCCATAAATTGAGTCAGCAATTGAGAAAGGTGCTTCTAAGTATTCATAACCTTGCAATATAGTAAAATATATTCCTAAAATAACTGAAATAAGTAATCCTTGGATAGCTTGATTATAATTATTTTCTATTAATCTATGATGCGCTCAAGTTACTGTTAATCCTGAGGTTAAGAGAATTAATGTGTTTAGTAAGGGAATTTCTATTGGATTAAAAGTTTCAATTCCTTTTGGTGGTCAATTTATTCCAATTTCAATTGTAGGAGAGAGTGAGTTATGAAAAAAAGCTCAAAAAAAACTAATGAAAAATAGAACTTCAGAAGCAATAAAAAGAATTATTCCTCATCGTAATCCTAAGGTTACATTTTTAGTATGTAATCCTTGGAATGTTCCTTCTCGTGTGATATCACGTCATCATTGAAATATTACTAATATATTAATAATCATTCCAAAAATAAATAAAGAAGAGGAATATAAGTGGAATCATTTTACTAATCCTATTATTGTAGTTATTGCCCCTAAAGAGCCAATTAATGGCCACGGCCTGATATCTACTAAATGGAACGGGTGATTTTTATGTAATCTCATTAGTTTACTTCTCTTGAATATAATGTTCTTAATACTGTAAATACATAAGATTGAATTACAGAAACCGCTATTTCTAGAATTAATAGTAAAATTTGTGAAATAATTAATAAATTTAATATTAATATTGATAATGAGGGGCCAGTATTTCCTAATAAAGTTATTAGTAAGTGGCCTGCAATTATATTTGCAGAAAGACGAATTGCTAAAGTACCAGGACGAATAATATTTCTAATTGTTTCAATACATACTATAAATGGTATTAAAATAGGAGGTGTTCCTTGGGGAACTAAGTGGGCTAATATATGGATTGTATTATTTAATCAACCATAAATTATGAATCTTAGTCATAGGGGTAAAGCTAGTCTAAGAGTTAAGATTATATGTCTAGTTCTAGTAAAAATATAAGGGAATATTCCTATGAAATTATTTACTAAAATAAATGAAAATAGTGAAATTAAAATTAAGGTATTACCCTTAATTGGGGATGAAATCAAAATTTTAAACTCTAAATGAAGAGTAGATATAATTTTAATTCAAATTATATTTATGCGCGATGGAATCAATCAATATATTGAGGGTAAAAATATTAAAATAGTAATAGTTCTTACTCAATTTATTGAAGTATTTAGTATAGTTGTAGGATCAAACGATGAAAATAAATTTGTTATCATTTTCAATTAAATTGAAAAAAAGTTTCCTTTTTTTTAAGTATTCTAATTGGGTATATAAAACTAAAGTAATTTAGGGAATTTACTATAAAAAAAATTATAATAAAATAAATAAATAATGTTAATCATCTTAAAGGGGATATTTGTGGAATGACCCCGGGGGGGGGGGGAAGTAGAAATCTATTTGTGGAATAATTTTAATTTGACAAATTAATGTTATAATTTAACTAAGGTTTCCATTAGAAATAGACGCTAATTATTATTAAATGGTTTAAGAGACCATTGCTTGCTTTAAGCTACCTAATGATTAAATATTATAATTTTTTAATCAAAGTAAAAAATATTTTAATGAAATTCTTTCAATTACAATTGGTATAAAGCTATGGTTAGCTCCACAGATTTCTGAACATTGTCCATAGAATAAGCCAGGTCGATTTGAAGTAAATCTTACTTGATTTAAACGGCCAGGTGTAGCATCAATTTTAATTCCCATTGTTGGGATAGTTCATGAATGGATTACATCAGTAGATGTAATTAATATTCGAATATTGGTTCTATACGGGATAATTATTCGATTATCTACATCTAGTAATCGAAAAGTTGAATTATTTATTTCATTTGAAGGAATTATGTAAGAATCAAATTCAATATTTTTGAAATCTGAGTATTCATAAGATCAATATCATTGATGACCAATTGATTTAATTGAAATTATAGGGTTATAAATTTCATCTAAAATGTAAATTAGTCGTAATGATGGTAGGGCAATAAAAATTAAAGTAACTGCAGGAAGGATCGTTCAAATTAATTCAATTGTTTGGCCTTCTAAAAGTAAGCGATGGGAAAATTTATTAAAAAATAATGAAATTAAGGTTTGTCTTACTAAGACAGTAATTATTACTAAAATTATTAAAGTATGGTCATGAAAAAATGACAATTGTTCTATTAGGGGAGAAGCTCTATCTTGTAAAAGTAATATTTTTCATGTTGCAATTTCTAAAAAAAGAAAACTTTATATTTGGGGTTTAAATCCAATGCACTAATCTGCCATATTAGAAATTAGTTAATATGGGAAGCTCAGCATATCTATGTTCAGAGGGGGGTATTATTTGTAATCATTCAATTGAAGTTCTTATATTTAATGGTGATAATCTTTTTCGTTGAATTGATATTCTTTCTCAAATAATAAAAATAAAATAGAAAATTCCAATTAATGAAATTAAAGATCCGATTGATGAAATTTTATTTCATAATGTATATGAATCAGGATAATCTGAATATCGTCGAGGTATACTTCTTAGTCCTAAGAAGTGTTGTGGGAAAAAAGTTAAATTTACACCAATAAATATAATGTAAAATTGGATTTTTAAGTAAAAGTTATTTAAAGTTAATCCAGTAAATAGTGGGTATCATTGTACAATACCAGCTATAATTGCATATACGGCTCCTATAGATAAAACATAGTGAAAATGTGCTACTACATAATATGTGTCATGTAAAATAATATCAATTGAGGAATTGGCTAAAATTACTCCTGTTAATCCTCCTACAGTAAATAAAAATACAAATCCTAAAGCTCAAAGAATTACAGGGCTATAATTAATTCTTACACCATGTAATGTAGCTAATCAGCTAAAAATTTTAATTCCGGTAGGAACAGCAATAATTATGGTAGCAGAAGTAAAATATGCTCGAGTATCTACATCTATACCTACAGTGAATATATGATGGGCTCATACAACAAATCCTAATAATCCAATTGCTATTATTGCATAAATTATTCCGAGAGATCCAAAAGTTTCTTTTTTTTTTCTTTCTTGTCTAATAATATGTGAAATTATACCAAATCCTGGTAGGATTAGAATATAAACTTCTGGGTGTCCAAAAAATCAAAATAAATGTTGGTAAAGAATAGGATCACCTCCTCCTGCAGGATCAAAAAATGATGTATTTAAATTACGATCAGTTAATAGTATAGTAATTGCACCAGCAAGAACTGGTAATGATAAAAGTAATAAAATTGCTGTTAAAGTAACTGATCAAACAAATAAGGGTATGCGGTCTAAAGTTATATTTGTAGGACGTATATTAATTATTGTAGTAATAAAATTAATTGCTCCTAAAATTGATGAGATTCCTGCTAAATGAAGACTGAAAATAGCTAAATCTACAGATGCTCCTCTATGAGCAATATTAGCTGAGAGAGGGGGGTAAACAGTTCATCCTGTTCCTGCTCCTGAATCTACAATTCTTCTTATAATTAATAATGATAAAGATGGGGGTAATAATCAAAATCTTATATTATTTATTCGAGGGAATGCTATATCTGGAGCACCTAATATTAGTGGAATTAATCAATTTCCAAAACCTCCTATTATAATAGGTATAACTATAAAAAAAATTATAATGAAAGCATGGGCTGTAACAATAGTATTATAAATTTGATCATCTCCAATTAATGATCCAGGATTTCCTAATTCTGATCGAATTAAAATGCTTAAAGCTGTTCCTACTATTCCTGCTCAAGCACCAAATATAAAATATAAAGTTCCGATTTCTTTATGGTTTGTTGAAAGGAATCATTTATTCAATTGATAAAATGGCTGAATTATAGGCAGTAAATTGTAAATTTACTTATGAGTAGAACTCTTTTATCAATCTTATAGTCAAAATGATTTTAAATTGCAAATTTAAAGGTAAGAATATTCTTTAAGGTTTAGGAAAATCCTATTTTTAACTTTGAAGGTTACTAGTTTTTTTAACTTAAATCCTTAAAATAAAGTTAGGATGTAAGGATAAAAAATAAGGCTAAAAATAGAAATAAAGTTAAAGATAATAACAGAAATGTTTATTTTAGTTTTTATAAAAATAATTTCTGCTGAATTAAATATTAAAGTTCTGAATATAATTCGTAGGTATACAAAAAGTGAAATTAAGGTTGTAATAATTAAAATTAACCTTAATGTATAAAAATTATTGTAAATTAAATTATTGACTGTAAGTCATTTTGGTAAAAATCCTAAGAAGGGGGGTAACCCTCCTAGGGATATAAAATTTATTATAAAAAGTAATTTATTTATTTTATTTGAATTTAAACAAAATAAAAGTTGTTTTATAGAATAAATGTTTAAGTTGTTAAATATTAAAATAATGTTTAAAGAGATAATTGTATAGATAATAAAGTAAATTATTCAAACTGAGGGTGAATATAATATTGCAGCAATTATTCAGCTTATATGGTTAATTGAGGAGTATACTAAAATTTTTCGTAATCTAATTTGATTTAGGTTAAGTAATCTTCCGATTATTGAGGAGATAATGATGATACATGATAAAAAAGTTGTTAGAGATAAATTATATATTAATAAGATTATTGGGGCAATTTTTTGTCATGTGAGAATAATAAAACAATTAATTCATTTTAAACCTTCAATGATTTCAGGGAATCAAAAATGGAATGGGGCGGCTCCTATTTTTGTTAATAAAGCTGAATTTAAAATTAATATTAAAAATGAATTTCTAGATAAAATGAAATAATCTTTTAAATTTCTAGATAAAATAATTGAGAATAGGAATATCAAAGATGCTAAAGATTGTGTTAAAAAATATTTTAAGGCAGCTTCTGATGGATAAATATCATTAACTTTTCTTAACAAAGGGATAATTGATAAGAGGTTAATTTCTAGTCCTAATCACATTCTTATTCAAGAATATGATGAAATTGCTATTAAAGTTCCAAAAATTATTGTGTTAATAAATATAATTTTATATAATTTTATCATTAAAAAGAAAAGGACTATAACCTTTATATAAGGGGTATGAACCCTTTAGCTTTATTAGCTTATCTTTTTGTATTTTAGTATAAGAGGTATTAAAGTTTTTGAATCTTTAGGAAATAGTTTAATTCTATTAAATACAAAAAATTTATACAAAATTTTCATATAAAATTATTGTTAAAAAAAATGAAGGCATAAATGCATGACTTATTCTATCAAAATAATCCTTTTTTTCAGGCACTTCATTTAGTGTAAATAACATTTATACTTTCAGTAAATTTATCTAACACCAAATTTGATTTTATATAAACTTTTTTTAGTAAAGAATTTTTACAAATAAATTTTTATACAAAAAAAAAAATTTTTCAAAAAAT